TGTTGTATTTATTAACTTAAAACTTAACGCGCGGATATACCTAATCTATATTTCCGTCTTCTCTCTTCTTTTATTGCCCTCCTGTCCTGTCGTCAATTGACAGTATGACTTAGGGCGCAATATAATTTAAGTGGTCAAATCATATTTTGGTAAAGCATCTTGAATCCACTGGAGAGTAAAGGATCTTGGATCCAGCGCAGAACCCTTTGTGAATGAGAGAGATAAAGACGAGAAAGACCAATGAAATCAAGTTTCAAGGTTGTAATTGAATGGTAAAGTTTGATTACCATTAACCTCCAGAATAGTTAATGAGTTTTTCGGTTTGATTCATCTCCTCGGCTCTCGGCCTGAGTTATTTTAAGCTAAGGTGGACTTAGGCCCCTATGGTCCAGTGGTTACGACCTCTCTCTTTCACGGAGAAAACGAGGGTTCAAGTCCCTCTAGGGGTGTACCAAGACTCAAGACTATAGGAGTGGGATTTTCTATCAAGTGATCCATATTTGATCAAGTCCTTCTAATAGTCTACTCAGCGGGACTTTGTATTTTAGATCAAGTGATATGTATTTGTCAAATCTGCCTGGGAGACGAAAGGAAGTTGATTATGGAACGTCTAAAATGAATTAGGCGTTGGGTCGATGCCCGAGTGGTTAATGGGGACGGACTGTAAATTCGTTGACAATATGTCTACGCTGGTTCAAATCCAGCTCGGCCCAACAATTTGTCAATCTACTATCAGATGGTAGAACGCCCTTGTTCTTACTTGTTCTTAAGAAATACCTGATACGAGAGAATAAAAAAGAATCCAAAATTTCTGCGAGATCTCTTCTTATTTCCCTGGGATTGTAGTTCAATAGGCAAGAGCACCGCCCTGTCAAGGCGGACGTTGCGGGTTCGAGCCCCGTCAGTCCCGACGGATCCAATAAGTACATCAATCCGCCTCTCCATTTTCTGTGAAAGAAGGAACAGAGAGCATAATTGAATTCCGAAGGGATTTCTCTTCTTTTTTTTCAGGATTCTGTCGAAGAAAGAACAAACCCTAAATGAAAATAACTAAAATAGTGAAGTTGATAGAATATTCCATCTTTTCTCCTGCGACTCATCGTTCTCATACTTCTTTGTCTTCCAAATAAATTTAGATCATGAATTTTTAGAACCTAATTCCTCTCTTTTTCCACTTCGCTTGTATTGTTTGTTGGGGTTTTGTAGTTCGGACAGGTGGTTAGATTTCGTTTCGTTTGATGGTTCTATAAGGAAGACCTAAGGTAGGTTATAGAAAAGAAAGAACAGAAAAGAAGGATAAATAAAGTAAAGTAATTTTTGATTGGGCCGGGAATCCAATCTTGGATTCGGTATGGATAAAAGATGTTCGTATGTTATACTATTCAATTCTCGACGACGAATTAATTTAATAGCTCAGATATTGTTATTCATGATATTGATCCGATTCAAGATCATCGATAGGTAATGCATTCATTGAATTGACAGGTGAAAGATTGATCATCTCTATGGGATTAAATCCCGAGTTATTGTGAAATAAAAAAAAATGATGAGATTATGGAAGTAAATATTCTTGCATTTATTGCTACTGCACTGTTCATTTTAGTTCCTACTGCTTTTCTACTTATAATTTACGTAAAAACAGTCAGTCAAAATGATTAATTACTTTAAATGAAACTTGACTTCTGAATTCTTATCAATAGTTGAAGAAATCAAATGAAAAAGTATTCGTCTTAAATGAAATCAACGGGCTATCATCGGCGGTATTCTATGAGATCTGAGAGTATGGTAAGTAAGAAATCGATTTCTTACTTACCATACTCTCTATTAGTGTTATAGTAGTGTATAAAATTGTTTCTAATAAAGTTGGTATACTATATTAGCTTCTATTCTTTCTTCAATATATGTAGTTATTAATTCAATATATGTAGTTATTAATTATTAATCCATATATGGAATTGACGTAGGACCCAATTCTATTTCTTTGATACTTCTATTTATTCCGATGAATCTGAAATACTTGTTTTACTGTTATAGAATACATTTCTCCACTAGAATCCAATGGAATTTGGAAATGAAGATATTTTGATTTGAAAATGAGTTCAATTCAAGAATGCGTTGCAGAACAATCTATAAAACAATTGATACCGTTTCATTCCTCAACTAAATTAGGAGTGCTTCTAAAGTCCACTTCTTCCCCATACTACGAGTGAAAGGGAAAATGTAAAGACTACCATTAAAGCAGCCCAAGCGAGATTTACTATATCCATGTGAATTATGTCCCTTATCTCTATGATAAAATTATTCCATTATTACTCACTAATAATAGTAGAATGAATGGTCCAGAGTCAAAAAGGGATTCTGGCCGAACACTATTGATGAACCAATCAAATCAATCCATTTCAAAAATTCCTATATGATTTCTAATTGGGAAAGACTAAACACATAAAATAAACAATCACATTACAAAAGAATGTTACTAATGGAACATCTAGTAATAAAATAAAGAGGGTCCATTCCTTTTTTCTTGCCCTTCAATACTATTACAAACTTTTTCCTATTTGGTCTAATACGTACCCTTTCCCGATTGTCTCTCTGAAGGAGTTGAGAGATAGAGATAGTATATTATACTCTTGACGAGGGATTTCAATTTTTTTTTCTATAAAAAAGTCAATTATCCATATAGTGATTGAATGCCTGACACTCAGAGATTCTCGCGAGTCTATATATGTATATTACAGTATAGAAAGAATTCCCCCAACCAGTAGTGAAATTCTCTAGTAGTGAAATGATCTGCCGTCTATCCAATTAAGACCCAATCAGTAGACATTACATTAGTAATAGAAAGGAATCGGCAAGTCTTGTTTCGACTATTAGAATCTTTCTTTTCATTTTGGATTCAAAGATTTCTTTACAAAATCCCCAGAACGGATGTTTAGAATCAACCAAGTATTAACAGCCCCCTTATTCTATTCTGTTCTGCTGGGTAAAATTTGGTTGAGTTATATCAGCAGAACAGAATAAGAGATTTCAATTCGTTTGTTGATGAGGCGGCACCCGGATTTGAACTGGGGAAAAAGGATTTGCAGTCCCCCGCCTTACCACTCGGCCATGCCGCCAAAACGATACACAATAGAATCAAAATTCCCCTTTTGGGTTGGATTACTAAATTTTAGTTTATTGTACTTGCATCCCTTTTTTAATCCTTTTTCTAAATTTAGAAAAATTAGAAAAAAAACCCCTCCCCCCCCTTTGATTGTATTTGATCTACTCCTTCGATTGATTGTATAGTATCTCAAAACACACAATGCCAAAAAGCTTCCCCTCACTTTTCTATTTAAAAATAAAATGTATATTTTCACTCAAAAAAAATTTATGACAAATCGGAACCATTAACTATTCGTTCACTGAGAATTCGTGAATGATTCTTGGATTTGAATCTCAAATTTGGTTTGCCTAATGACATAAGAAAATACAAATGGATACATACTTAATTGATTCTTTTGAATCAAAAAGACTTCTCAATTTCCATTATAACAAAAATGATAAGTATATGTAAACCCCAGAACAGAAATTGTTACACAGATACAAAATTGGTTATTTAGAGTATGTTGCCTATAAATAAAAAAGAAAGGGAATTTTTTGGAACAAAAAAAGGCCCGGCTGGGTATTGACCGGGCCAGGCCAAAAAGGCACTTCGAACAAAATAAAAGCAAGAAGGTCTTCTTTATTTATTTTTCTATTTGGATCTTTCGAGCATCTAAATGGAATTGCTAATTATATAATAACGATAAAGAATGTGAAAGAAATACTTTCTTTAATCCTTACTTGATGTGTAATGTAACATAGTAATTATCTTTTTCAATTGGGAGAGATGGCTGAGTGGACGAAAGCGGCGGATTGCTAATCCGTTGTACGAGTTATTCGTACCGAGGGTTCGAATCCCTCTCTTTCCGTTTCCGTTGATGACTTTCTATTTTTTTCTTTCAAATTTAGCAAACCCCTGTTTATTTTTTCCTAGTTAAATGTGTGGAATAGCTAAAATAAAATATTAAGAAAATTTTCAAATCAAGCAAGAAAAACGAAATTTTTATTTTATTCTTCACGTCCAGGATTACGTCCTGGATCATTGGATAGGAATCCAAAGATGAAGAGAGAAACAAAGAATATTACTACTGTGTAAACGAAAAGTTTGAGAGTAAGCATTACACAACCTCCAAGATCATTTTTTGAAAAAGAAAAACGAGAAAAGATAAAGATAATAGATCCTCCATTTTTATATCACATATCCTATTTTGACACCAAGAAATGAATTAAATTATAGAAATAGAAAAGAATGTTCAGAAATTCAAATGAAGTTGAAATTTTGAATAAGAGTCTTTGATTACCCCAAATCACTTTCATACCCCCAATTAGATATTGTAAGCAATCCTAAGCTAATAAGGTATTTCGCCGGAAAAAGGATGAAAATCGGGAAAGAAAATGGGGCGAGCCGGATTTCTCGCGGCTATCCGAGAATTTCAATGTTTGAATTGAAGGTTCATACTATCAGACTTATTTGATCTTATCAATTTTTATCATTTTTCTCGAATAAATCATGAAATTTCTAGGATACTATTAAAGATCTTATCGAAAACTTACAGCAGCTTGCCAAACAAAAGCTAAAAGAAAAAAGAACAGGGGTATAACTGGCATAACATCTACGATTGGATTCAAAAAAGCATAGGCTTCGGGCAATTTGGCGAAGAAAACACTACTCGGATAAAGGGCAGAATTAAGACAGATCAAACTAAAGATATTAAGCATAACAGACATTTTTTTCGTCGAGATAATTGCATTTTGATTGAGTTATTGATATAAGGAAAAATGAAGAAAGTAAGGTAGACAAAAAAATCCTTCTTTTTCCACTCAATCAAAAATCCTCCAATTCTCAAAGGAGAATAGAAAAATCATACTTTCATACAATATCTTAATTGAATTATATGTAATGATCAATAAATTCAGTTGAATTCTAGATATACACATGTCAAAATTCTAGCAACGAATCTATAATAAATTCTATAAATAAGAAAGATTTTCTATAGATAGTTGGACTGGAATTGACGAACACTTACTACCAATATTATTCTTTATTAGTATTAGTGTCCAATAAAAATAGAAATGGGGCGTAGCCAAGCGGTAAGGCAACGGGTTTTGGTCCCGCTATTCGGAGGTTCGAATCCTTCCGTCCCAGAGCATATTCCTTGTACCTGAATACTTCTTTTTTGTTCAACAAGGTTCTGTTTCAAGGTCTAATATTGGATAGAATATTATTCCTCTTTCTTTTTTGATTTTGAATGATTCTTTTCAGAATCATATCTGAATTTTTCACAAACTGAACTAAATCGAGTTCAAATGACATGCAAAAGTAACTAAACCCTTTATGTGATCCAGATAAAGATAAGATGGGACATAGATCTGTAGAAAGATTACTTAACCTCAGGTTAAACAAAATATGAAAATACATATAAAAGAGGAAGTGCTTAGCCTATAGGTATGTATTGTTATCCTATTTCAGTGACAAAAAGTCTTTCTATTTTTGTAAAAAAGAATTTGCATCCCTAAAATATTAAAATTTAAAAATTTAACAATGCTATTTCTTTTTATTGTTCGATCTATTTAGATTAGTTGCTTTACATCATTGACAATTCCATTCGAAAAGAAAAAGAAAATTATCTTTCTTATGATAATCAAATGGAGTCTTTACTGTAAAACTTGACTCAAATAATGATGTAGAAGTAAGAAACTTTTTCAAGTATAAAGATTTGTAATGATTCTTTATGGATTGAATCTTTGAGAAGTTTTGGGAAGTTGGAATGGGTCAGTCTATCTTATTGAGTCACTTGAAGAGACAGAGTAAAATAGAATTGATTTTTTCGTGTGATTTCTGTTAGTTATGTTATTTCTATATTTAGATTTCTGGATATTTCTGTTAGACATTTTTTTGATATAGAGATTTATAGAAAAAGTTCCATTCATACAAAAAAGCCAGGGTCTTACTAATATTTCTTCAGAAAAACCTTTATTCTCTATGTAGATGTAGATAATAAAAAATATAAATGACTATGTCTCTGTACCGACTAAACCAATGACTATTCATGATTCCATAATTGAATCAATTCCATACTGATTCCAAATTAGAGGAATGTTATGGTAAAACTTCGTTTAAAACGATGTGGTAGAAAGCAACGTGCGACTTGAAGGACACGATCCGGTGTGGATTTTTATTCTTACATCCACCATTTTATATTATATAGGAATGAAGGTGCTCTTGGCTCGACGTCGTTTTTCTATTCTACTAGAACCCTTCTTTTTTTTATTGGGTTTTAATGTAAATAGTTCGTGATGAAGCTCGAGTAGAAAGTATTGATTAATTTCTCAGGGGCAACGATCTAGGGTTAATGCCAATCAATAAATTGGAACAACTTCGTAAGTATATCTTCGATATAGAAATCGAAAGGATCTGATTCAAGCAAATTTTCAATTCAAAAAAATTTGTTCGAACGTTTTCGATCTACAGTGTATCGCGCACGAATCAACCATCGGTATGATTCTTTGATAGAAAGAAATCACAAAAGGGGTATGTTGCTACCATTTTGAAAGGATTAAGAAGCACCGAAGTAATGTCTAAACCCAATGATTGAAAAACAAGATAAAGGATCCCAGAACAAGGAAACACCACCTCAATTGTCTCACGTATCCAAATAAGGAATCCAAATCTATTTTAAATGAGACGAAAAAGGGGGGGTTAAAGACCACTCAAAAAAAAAGAAAAGTCTTAATTTCTTTAAGATATTTGAGAATTTTTGAACTTGAGTTATGAGTACAAATGATTTTTTTCAGGAAAGAAGCTAAATAAAATAAAAAGGACTATGAGTTAAATTATAGACTAATTTATTTTACGGATTCCTTTCCTATTTATCCTAATTTTATCCATAGACAAAACTTCGAATCATTTTTGATCGAGCCGTACGAGGAGAAAACTTCTTATACGGTTCTAGGGGGGGGGTTCTTTTTCATCTACATCTATCCCGATGAGCCGTCTATCGAATCGTTGCAATTGATGTTCGATCTCGAAGAGAAGGAAGAGATCTTCGGAAAGTGGGTTTTTATGATCCTATCAAGAATCAAACTTATTTAAACGTTCCCGCCATTCTCTATTTCCTTGAAAAAGGCGCTCAGCCTACAGGAACTGTTCAGGATATTTTAAAAAAGGCAGCGGTTTTTAAGGATAAGGAACTTTGCCCTAATCAAACGAAATTCAATTAAATTTAAATTAAGGAAATAAAAACTAAGGATAGGATAGTGATTTCTATATCATTTTGGATATCTTTTCTATACTATGTTTTTTTATTTCCTTCTTTTCTTGCTCTATTCGTATCTATTTATCATTGTTTTTATAGAATCTTTTTCTAAGGAAACCTTATTTGATGGATCCTTACGAAATAGAAAATGATGGCATTA